GCATAACCAAATGATTGTTTAGCCAATGATGGATTTCGGGCCACGGAATGGATCAAAGAACTGAACACGTTTCCAATACCGATAGCAGCTCCCGCTGAAGCAATTGTAGCAGCTCCGGCACCTATTGATTTTGCACCTTCTAACATCTCGAGTTGAGAATTCTCGTCACGCTTTTTCATTCACGATTTTATGTCCTCGTCGATTCTTCCCCTCGTTCCTTTTATCTTGGGCATCTCACTTGGAAATTGAATTCTTTTCGATCTTGTACCCACGGAGCTGAACACCAACAAAATCTCGATGATAAAAGAAAACTACAAGCAACTACATCAATCAACTACAGCTTGAGAGCGGATACAATGCACCACTGATTATTTAATATAGAGTTCTTTCTCAAACCTATCTTTACTTGATACTTGATGGTACGCTCGCTCTGTAGGACTCGAATTCAATCACTGAAACCGATTAAACGCATGTTAAGAGCATACTCGCGGATGAGCAGGTCAACATGCCGATCGGTTCTTCTGGGGAGTTCCCTACTCCGCTAACGCTATAATCCGGTCAGGGCGAATGGATGTAGTGAAGTTACCATTTACTACTTAAGATATTGTGTTAGCAAGCAAGACGTGACTTCTCGCTGATGATGTTTAGTCAGGTCTAGTGCTCTCTCTCTATGAAAATAGTCGTCTGTCTCACTTCCCGAAGAGAGGGAAACCACTCCTTCTAAAAATAAAACTATGTCATTATAGATATAGATGCATAACTCCAGCTTCGCTTTCTTTCTATCAACAGAATGGGAACCCTTATTTATCTTGATACGAATCTCCGATTAAGTTAGCTCTTCCGCGCTTGACTGCTTTCTTCGTCACACTTTACTTTGGGCGTCGTAGCGGAGAAAGGCTTGTGGCCTGCCGATTACCTGCTGCCTTAGACGTCTTTCTCTTCTCTTGTTTGTCTCTTAGGTATACCTTTAGCGAAGCGTTCAACAATACCATCGCCATCGGCTGACTCCAATGAAACCATTTCTACAGCAACTCAAAGGAGGAAACGAAGAAGAAAGATCTAATCCCAGGTAATGATTCTACTTCTACTATGGTGCTATTTGCCATTTGTTCTACAACTCACGGTACAAGTATTCCCTAAGTGAGTAAGGAGATGGAAGCGAAACTGCTCGAATGAAAGCTCTAGCGAGGAGGGAAGCGAAGCTGCTCGACGACAATGGATCGAAAGAGAGTAAACGAAGTTGGCGAATCAATAGCAATTAGGGTAAATGAAGTGACTCGACTAGTTAGTCTCGGGATTGAATCAACCAAGGGAGGAGATGAGCTAGCGAATCAGGAGCAGAAACCAAGTGAATTACTTTACTTGGATCTGTTTTTAGCTATATTTCAACCTTTTCTCCGATGGCTTTTGACGATTGGATTTCTCGAGTCTACTTTCCATGCTTTGACCATTTCATTTGGCAGAGAAGAAAAGAAGAGATGCGGCTTTTGACGGATGTTCTTAGGTTCAGCAACAGTTGAGGAGCCAACCTGCTCGACAATAATTCCATAAACACCTAGCGGAGACGGTGACAACCTAAATAGGAAGATTACAACTCCGAGACATTCCAATAGAAAATAAAATTCTAGTCATTTATGCGGCTATCAATGGATGATGGAAAAACCAGCTAGCTCGGATGCTAAGAAACATCGTAAGAGAAGTCGTCCTGACAAACGGTTATTTCAGACCTACGTGGAAAGCTTTCGACAGAAAAAGAAAGTGAGACTCGTGCTGCTAGAGGAATTGATCCGAAAGGTGTTACATCACTAAGGTGCTCTTAGCTCCTGATCACTGGCACTTAGTACGAACAACTACCTTAGCACTACGTTCTGACTTTCCGATTGGAGTTTTAACACAAGTAGATCGCTACCCAGGGCAGATGCCGGGAAGCAAGGTGGTTAAAAGAGTTCTTGCTCCAATCTCTTCGGCGGATCCAACTAAGGAATGAACTGGCTTATTTGTAGTTTTTGGGGAGGAATCCCTTTTTATTTATACTTTTAGGTTTTTCCAAAAATCATTGGTGTAGCACGTAGGTGGATGAATCCTTATAACATGAGATCCGAGGAAACGCAGTTAAATCGACTGAAAGGAGGAGATGAGCATGAACATGCGAATCATAAGTCAGGGGTGAGTCATACGAACTCAGGATCGGTAGAGAGGGAAGTTTCTCAAAAACCTAGGTAAGAAAATGGGGCTTGCTTACTTTTGCCCTATGCTAGAGTCGACTTTTCAAAGTCATTCGAATGATTCCCCAAATTCTAATTATTGAAAAAATGAGATCCATTATACGGCCTAATCCGATATAGAAAAAGGCTCCCTTGCTCCGCCTAAATCTGTATCAATAGCAATGGCAAGATCAACTACTGAAGGGGTTGTGGCACCCATTTGGCTTTGTTGGCATGACTCTAGGAATTGATCTGAAATAGTAGCCTGCTGACCAAAATGCCTATGATAAAAGAGGTGCTAGCTAGTTTACTTGCCTACTTCTTAGAGCGAGGACGTAATCCCGGCTCTATCAGCGGAAGAGGAGATCCTTCGTCCAGGAGTCCATTTCTATCCCTTTCTCTTCTATTACTTCTAGCAATCAATCATAATATAGTATAGACTCTTAGCTCAAAGAAGACCCAGGCAATGCCAATCTCGACTAAACTGCATCAACAAGCTTTTCCTGTACCACGAATCCATGTAGATCCAGAATGACACCAAACCAATCTCAAAGAAACAGCAACTATGACCGCAAACGCCAACTCACTTCTATATATACGTCACCAGTACCATCTTGTTTAGCACAAGTGTGATTGTAGCCATGTGGACGATTCCTTTGAGGTTGAGGCTCTCTGAAAGCCCAACTCTTATATACGTTACCGTTAGTCCCTCATTTTGTATCTATATCTATTTAGTCAAGTATCAGCCTCTCCTGTAGTAGCGAGGATAAACGTCGCATTCCCCACCTCTCTCAAGTCGAACTGAAAAAGAAGTTCATCGACAACACCGGCTCGTACTCGCTATTTAAGATTTCGTTTGGAATTTGATTTGCAACCACCAGGATGGGAACATCTTCATCTCATTGGATCAACTTCATCGGAGAAATCCAGTTCTACGGCTCATGGTTCGAGCTCAGAAAAGAAAGAAAAGAAGTCAAGTTCAGTGGGCCGAGGGGGCGCCAGAAAAGGGGATAGAAGAAGCACCCTGAGAGGGAAGGGAAGGATGTGTCTGGTGGACAAGTACCTTAAGTGACAGTTCAATCAGAATCTTAATAAGAATAAGTAAAGGAAATAGTTTTGTGTCCATCTACGGAGGAAGGCTCGTCTCAAATAAATTTTTATTCTAGGTCCAGATGTGGTAGAAAGAAGGGCTTAAGACGGATAAGGAATAGTAAGAGTTTATAGACTGCCTCACTAATAATCTTCCTTATCGTACTACTGTACACAACTAGAAAAGGGGCAACAACTCTTGAGTGAAAAGCAGTATCTCAGTATCTAAGTAGCCCTTCCTTGACTTAGTGGCTTACAATACTTGTCCTCAAGCTAAACAAAAAGCTTACTCAACTCGTAGTGAGCCCACCATTGCTTTCAACAGTCCGCGTTCGGGGACGGACAAGCTATAGCTATAGATAGAGTGGCAAGGAGAGATGCGTTATGGGACACAGGTGGCAATAGAGATCTTCCTATATGACTCGGAAAGTGAAGGAGAGAAGCTAGAGTGCCTATGAGAAGCCTCTATGAGTAGATTATACCATGCCAGGTACAGTAAAAGTCTTTATGATACAGTCTTTATGAGCAGCATACCAGTGTATTTAATGATTTCTGGTGATGAATATATTCTAGCTACCTTTCTCCGGCTAACGCGTATCCGTTTTATTGCTTTTAAGAGTTCCTTACTCACAAGTAGTACGGAAATAAGATCTTTTTTTAATATAAATATCGCTTAACCGTTAACTAATACAGAAAGAGCTTAACTGATTGCTCGAAAGCCCTCCCTTCCCTTATAAACTTAACCAACTGCAACTGATTCACATGAGTCTCAGTAGGACCCTACCAACCAAAACTTTACGCACAAAGATACCTGGAAGACAAACGAAAGACTGAAGGAAGATGGTAACCTATCGTTCTACAAAACCCCTACCGGTTGCATTGGTTAGTAGATCCCCGCATCATGGCTCGGGATCAGAGACCTTCATATTAAAGTACGGCTTTTAACCACACGGCCTGTATGAGTGATATCACAAACACGTTGACTTACAGAAAGATCAAAGACGTTTACCTTTTCGAAGGGCAATGGGAGTCTAAAACAGAGTTACTCGTCGATACGATAGGTTGATTTACGCTTACCCGTCATTATAGGCATAAAGCCTAATCTGAATTTGGAAATTTAAATACGAATAAGCTGGTCAAGTAGAAGGAACTCCCAGAGTGTGAAGCCCCTTGGGATAGGAGATGAGACTTGGTCTGGGGCAATTGCACCGTTCTCTCCCTCCGCGCATGACTAATCGAGAACGAACTTCGCAATTAGAGTTTCTCGACCTTCTCAGGCACTGCGGAATGGTCCCAGAAAGGATGAGAAAAGGGCTGCTGCCGGGCTAGGACCAGCGCTTGCTGCCCGACTATCGCAACAATTGTAGCGGCTCAATTGCCTTCACTAAAGCAGCACTAAAACGAAGCACTATTGCCACCCCTCATACACTCAAACACTTTTTTAGTAGTTAAAGCAGAAGTAGGCCGCATGCAGTAGCAAACTTTTAGCCAAGGGGGCGCAACTAAGGGTTTAGCAAGATCACTCGCTTCGGATGTGCGGGGACGGTTCCTACTTTGAGCTAGCACTTGAGCCTGATGGTGACAAGTGAGGTCATAAGAAGCAAGCGGTGAGCCCTGAGAAAGAGCGCTCCGCCGCGCGCTACGAGGGAAGGAAGCTAAGCACAAAAAGTAGAGCTAAGTAGGGGCGGTGGGTATAGCATACGAGACAGGTGCATTCAATCCTGCTCTCACCAGCTTGTGCTGGGAGTACGGTTCATTAGGTACCATAGGTGTCACCATAGTAGTAATATAATAGCCCATGTCTTCCTTCTCCACTCACTAGGAGTTTGAAAGCTTCAGTCAACACAGTCCTAGGCGCACTAGAATGGATAGCACAGGTCGGAGATGAAGCTTCTAGACCAACCTCTTCCCCGGTCTCTGTATGACTTCAAGGGTTAGTCACCAGGAATGGTAGAGAGAGTTCCTTTTTTGTTCATCTGACCCAGGGAAAATGCTCTTTATTGGTCTCTCAATAGGCGAAGCAAAACAGAACTACGCTCAATCTAGCACTAGCAATGAGGAAAAAGAGGTCTTTTGCCTAGTCCTTTCTCTTGTCCAGATCGGAAGTCGGAAATAAAAGAAGGAGTCTGGTATTGAAAGATAAAGTTTTAGACAGAATTGAGCAGAAAGCTACGTTTCAGCTCCCCTTGAGGGAGACTTGGTAAACCACATTTTTTGTAGTGAAATGATCTATAAACAGAGGATCGACAGAAGCGAAACTCGAATCACACCATCAGGAATAGGTCCAAGCATTCCTCTTTTGGGTAGGTGAGTGGGGAAGATTAGAGCAAGCAAGGCATGAGATCTTCGCCTTCTCCTACTGACCTGTGTTTTGTGTACACTCGGGAGTTCCCAGTTCTCTCTAACGCAGCGGCGGGAACGCTACGAGTTAGCCTCATGAAATAAACTTCTTTTATAGGATGTTCGCTAGCCGTCTAACCATCGGTATATCTGCATCCCGGTACAGATGCTTTTATTAACATCTTTATCGCGTCTATCGGAAGTCCACCTTTACATATGAGTTTTCCCATTCGATCTAATGATGTAATGGAGGAACATCTATCAACTTAGGGCAACCGAGAAAGCTTCGCATCAGAACCCTTACCCTTAGCTCGTTGCTAGGTCATCAACCCCAGTAACCCAACAGGGTAAATAAATAAAACCAACCACATTAGGAAATGCGAGCTGGGAGAGCCGCGAAGCCTTCTTTGTGGAGCAACTTCCTTCAGTTCTAATAAGGTGTGAGCTAGGTGTGGGCTTGGCTTGGGGTAGGCGCTAAGGAAGCAGGTCCCTCTTTTAAGGAGCGTTATGGTCTACGACCTCTACGACTGAATTACCCCTCGGGAAGGAACCAAGAAGAAGGTAGCCCCCCCAAAAAAACAGATGGTTCAGAGCGCTAGTGAGGCTCACAACAGGGAACGAAGGCTGGTCGAGCCTGCTCTCCCCTCAAACCTTCCTTTCAGAGTCTTCCTTTAGATTAGAATAGTTAGAATGGGCTTATTCTTCAGCCTTTTTTTCGTTATCTTTTCCCACCCGCCATCCTCATTCATTGGGCCTCCGTACCACCTACTCACAAACAAGAAAGGGTGATGATCTTTAGCTTTACTTGTGCGTAAGGTGGATTACAAGTGGGTAAGCATTACTGTTGATAGGGAAAAGCTAGAACAAGGGGGCAGAGGAAATAGCCTTGCGAGACCCAGCGAGGGTACCGAATGTCCAAGATAGTAACAGTCGATCGCGCCTTATTATCTTGACAGCCGTGCTTCTTTTTACCAGAAATCACCCTTTTTAATGCTTTGGCCCATAGGGGGAGAAGTTTTCTTAAAGTTGTGCCCTCCCAGAGTGGAATTAAGGTTGTGCTATCAAAATCCCTGGGAAACAGACAAAGATGAAAAAACATCCGTGGTTTAGGAGTGGAATTTCTCTTCCAGTGACCAGATTAGATCCAGTATCACCGACCACTTCTTCAGACGTAGTTCTTCTTGATACTTCAAAGAACGACGTAGAGATGTCTGTATCCAAGAACCTCTAAGTCCCACTTCAGCAGGTTAGAAGTCTTGTCCTTATCAGGTCAAGACTTGTATACTTTATGTTTGGTCTGATTTTCCCTTAATACTTGAATAAGGCAATCAGGGTTCTTTGACTGGTGATGCCGTGGCTAGCAAATCGATAGTGCTGGGTTAGATGCTTGGCTCCAGTCTTTAGATATTTGTGAATGAGATGGGTAATTCTTTGATTAGCAGTCTCCGAGAGTGTGCTCTAGTAGAACTTTCGGCTACAGTTGCCGATGAGGTCTTTTTTGAGTCACTGGGCTTTGATCCGTCGCCATTCTCTAAGCGGAGTCGTGCTTTGTTCATTGCAAGTGTTGAGTTTGAGGCAAAGCGGAAGAAGTTCGATCCGGATGTGATCTAGGAGAAGAAGAACGTCATCGTGGCAGAGGTAGTAGCTCAAGCTAAAGAACTTGAGAAGACCTTGGAGGAAAAGATGAACTTGCTTGATGCATGCCACGCTGTACGCAAGGATCTGAAGACCGCCCACTCATCTTTGCAGGAGCAGATCATTGAGTTGGAAAGGAAGCTGTCGGGTTTGCGGAACTAAGCTTCATCTCTTATGGAAAAGCTGGATGAGTGTAATGACAAAGAGTCCGAGCTAGAGTCGCAGATGGAATCTGCTGCATAGGACATAGAAAGCTTGTCGATGAGGGTCGTTCTTGCCGAGCATGAGTATGAACGTGCAGCATCTTCCCTTTATGTTTATAGGGAGAAGATTCTGGGGCTGCAAAAGTCCGTTGAGACAGTTGGGCTTTGAGCTTTCTTGCTTTGTCTGCCTTGGACATCTTCATAGTTTTGATTTTACTTTCTTTATGCCGATAGGACATACCTATAAACTTGGTTTTCTTTTTTGGTATTATATATGCATGAATTCCATGGTTTGATTTTGCCTTTTACACTCTTGCTTAGGAGTTATTTGCTTACACCCGGTAGGACGTGGTTAATCTGCTCTTTCATCTTGAATGGGACAAATTGTGAATCTACTCCTGGCTTATGAGGAAAAAAGGGCTTTTTGATGTTGTTTTGCCGTAAACACTGTATACTCATGCCGGCCAGGAGTTTGCCGTTCATAGTTTATACTCATGCAGGCCAAAAGTAAATAGTTTAGTCTCATGTTCAGGAGACTGTCCCTAATTTATACTCATAGTGGGTAGTAAAGAGTTAATCCTCATATTCAGGTGAATAAGGTACATCTCATTTAATGAAGTTTTGGTCCGGGGCTTTAAACAGCACTCCGGTGGGACAGGGTAGTTATCGTTTTGGTGAGACTGAGGTAAGTGAAGTGATACAACTTAGACTTACACAATTGTAAGACTGCTTAGGTAGTTTAGGCTCGTGCCTAGGAGCGTCTTTGAGTTGTACACCTGGTGGGACTGGGCAAGTAAGCTTGTACTCGCCGGTGGGACAGTAGTTTTATTGAGATCTTTTCTCTCCCTTACCTACCTTAAAGCTGCCTTAGATGCTCTTGTTGGATCCAATCCAGAAGAAGTGGGTATGGATTTTGATCTCGATCTGGTCTACTGGTGCAACATTCGCTTAGTCAACTCATGGTAGTGCTACTGATGTCGGTGCTGGACCCGGAACAGCTGCTGGACCGAGTTAATCGACAGGATCTACCCCTCCAAATGGAATTGGTAGGAATGCTCGTTCAAATGGAATCGGAACTGTGACTCGCTCCAACTACGGCAGTAAGCCACCCAAAGGTAGGAATGCCGTGAATCCTAAAAGGGAGAGGTAGCCGGTAGTTGAGAGATATTGATCTTGTTTTGTATTGTTGTTGCTAGACCAAAGGGAAAGGGAGAGGAAGCGAATGCTGACGAGACCCTTCTACAACAAAGAAAGTAGATTCATTCAATATTCCATCTTTCCTGGGGCTGGGTCTTGACTTAGGAACATGGAGTGCGTACCGCTCTTCCTACCAGGTCTCCCCCCCGCTGAACAAGTGGAACCACCAGATTAGTCTATATAAATTTATACTTTATTTTACAGTGGAGCAATCATGGTGAACCAGCATTTAAAAAATCTTCAATAAAAAAATTATCCTTATTCCTAAGCCATATTAAACAAAAACCTATTTTTATTAAATCTTCATTTGTAAGTCCAGCATCATTCCACCAATCAATTTATGTCAGGTTAAGAAAAAAGAAGACTTGCATTCTAACCTGTCTCAACGAGAACTGGTAGAGACCGGTCCTTTACTTATGTCAAAAATGCAAGTTGCACCATTGAATAACAACTCTAATTCCACCTCCTGGTCAAATACAGGTTCGTGCTGCATAGCTGGGGAGGAACTTTAATCACATGTCGATGCTCTCACTTAGTGGAATTTCATTGACGTAGTTTCGACCCCTGATGAGGAGTCCATATGTCGATTCAAGTTAAAGAAGAAATAGGACTTTTGTTCAATAGGGATTTGAAATAGGGATTGGTCTGTCTCACAGATGAATAAGATGTCCCAATTGTTCATTTCATTCAAGGTGCGTTTTCCTCAGTGGACTTCGAGACCTAAGGGAGATGGTAATATGTAATATTATCGACCACCGGGAGAGGAAAAGAAGAGTTATTTATGCACTGAACGAGCCGAAGGCATGGAATAGGGATAGATATGTCTCAAAGATCAGGTATTTTGGGAAATGCTGTTGTCACGCTCTCCTGACTATCGAAGACTCGAGCTGACGAAACCATTCGACCAGGTAAGAGGGGGCTAAAAAAGAGAAAAAAAAGAGATTTGTAAGTAGTTGAGCCTTTTTCCTTCTTTTTCGCGGTGAATTGACCCCCTTTAGAGCGGTTTTTGCTTTAAAATGGCTTTGTTTGGGCATCCTATCCCGTCATTTTCGTTTTTTTTCTTCATTAGGGGCTCTTTTAGGCTGGTGGTGGAGTGAATTGAGGGACCGACGGATCGTTGTGATAGCCGTGGTGAGTCGAATAGTAATATTCCTTCATAATGTCATAGATAGATTCAACTTGAAAGACCAGTTTTCTTTTGTTGTTTAGTGAATCGATCCAGGTTGTTGTACTGAAAGTGGGAAGCAAATGAATCGAGTAGCGAACCTGTAGCAGTAGAAAGGATGTACTAGAGGGAAATTAAAATCCATGTTCCTAAGGACAGATGAAGCGAATGGATAGCTCGTGGGATTGACCCGTGTATAAGGTAGCGCCGGAGTGCGGAGGTTGTCCTACATTACTCGGTCGGAGCGCTCTCTTGGGTGAAATAGTGAAAGCAAAAAGTTTAGCGTACGTTCTTGCCGGGAGAGTTCACCTGTGTCGGTCTACCACCGAAACCCAGACGCCAAAGGGATATTTAACTACGGAATAATACATTTCACAAAACGGCATTATCATTGCTTAAATCGAACGGGATAATATCGAGAATTCCCCCACCTACTTTTCCATGAAATGAGAATCCACCCGTAGACTCTATTTGGGCATTCCTTAAACAAGCGGCCTACCACCGACTTGCTATCACCTATCTTCCCCTCCTCCTACTAAGGCAGACACTGAGCCCAAGGAACACGCTTTCTCAAGCGTGGTCCGCCCACTCTTACCCCGGGTGCTAGCGCTTTCGCGCTAGGAGCATGACGAACCCCTCCTGTGGTATATCCGCCGCTCCTAAGTGCGCTTTCCCGGTAGTAGTCTCCCAACTCTGGACAAACAGTATCCTGTCGTCGTCACCTGCGAGTCCCTAGGAGCAAAGGTTCCCCGCGTTAGCCATTAACTTCACTCTCTTTGTGACTCCTCGATCAACCAACCTGTCTATATGTATCTATTCGACCTACCGAAATTCTGTCGCCAGTTCTACTGCCTTGACTTTTCGAAGTATTCAAGCAAGACAAACCTCAGAGTACGCCGCGCACGGAGACCGGCCTATAGCTTTCACCGAAGATTGTGCTTGTACGGGTCTCTTACTCGTCCATTCATCTGGAGCATACGGGCATTCCAAGAAGCACCTTTCCCTTAGAAGCCATTCTCGTGCTTAGAAGCTGGCATGGAAGGAGTTTTATGTACTCCCCTATCCCTTGTTGATCTCATCGATTTGTTAATAACATAGAATATAGAAGTTTTGGATATCTCCGTATATAGGATCCGTGCCGTCGTGAGATATTAAAAGATTTTCCACCAATGCATTTTTCTCTTCAATTGTTCCTCGAAAGAGTGCACCGTCTGTCTCTAATGCGAATTCAGAAAACGAGATAACATAGTAGTTCCTGCCCACAGAGTCCTCTCCCTTAACAGGCTGGACTGGTCCACAGGAATCACCGCTAGCGGCTACAGTTAAACCACCTGCCTCCTTCGACTGGAGATCAATAGCGGCGGCCAAATCGATAGTCCTTGAGGGGATCTCTTACTTCATTGGAACGGGAACTGACACAAAACTATGGATAGACCCCTGGTTGAACGGCTCACCGTTGATCCACCGGCCGTCTAGGTCCCACCCGGCCGCAGTGGAAAGGTTTCAGTCAGTTAGCTCAATCATAAATAGATAAACCGACGAGTGGGATAGGAACCTGATTCTCCACCGATGGACTTTACCTGAAAATAAGGTATCGAGACCTACTGACATAGATTAAGCAGCTACTAGATCCCCCGTCTTGTCGAAGAATCAAATACTTCGTTCTCATCGATTGGGATTGACTGTCTTCTTTACTTCGACAGATGTGGTCAACCCCAGCTTGCTTATCTACGGCTGCCATATTCCGTGTAACTTAATGAATTTGATCTAATCCAATAAGCCCGTAAGCGCCGGGACAATATAATTATAATATCCTATAAAGGTGAATATTCAATATACAATTATTTGAGACTCCCCAAGGGGAACGGGATCATGCAATAAAAGATTACTATCAATTAAGCTGGTACAGCCACTACGTCTATTGTAGTACTACTTTCGCTGCTCTTCTACTCCCTGGCACTCGTGTCGCCATAACCCCCCGCGGCATTTCCATGACCAACTAGAAATAACCAGCAAAACCCATTCTGAATGGAACCAAACCAACCGGAACCTCCAACTCTCTTCTTTGAGGATAGCTCCCTTCTTCTATTCCGGACGGGGTTTATTATATTTATTATATTAATTAATAAGAAATGGAGTCTCACTCAATATTCAAAGGATCTTTCATTGATCAGAAGGTGTTGTTTCTTTCCACCCCGTTTAGAAGCACTTCATAGTTTGTTTGTTATTCGGAACTCCATTCTAAGGATGTAGCTGCTGAATATCCAATAGTTGACTTAAGAAAAGTTCTCGGACATTATTTTCAAAGAGAAAGTTTGAGCTATTTTTTAAGAGTAGAGTGGGTTGAGTTGGGAAGCGTCTTTCTTGAGCTTAGCAAGCGGAAGGGGTTTCATCGGAGAGCAAACTCCCGAGATATTAGTGGCTTGATGAACTATCCCATTTATGAAGATTTTTATTTTCGTATGAAACAGATCCGCTGGTCCGAATCAATAGAATCAGGAGTTGTTCGGATGATTGCCCCTGCTGGGAATCGATTCATGCCAAACGGGACTTCTTCACTTGTCAGTCGCCCGGGGCGCTTCTTGTTTTATTTTCTTGATCCCCTTGTATGATGGTCTCGAACCTGCTGAATTAGCATGCGTTGACCACTTTATCTTGATAGGGGCATTTTTTACCTTTCTTCAACCCGGGGCGCAGCTAGAAAAAGAAACCAGATGGTTAGAAGTAAAGGCCGAACGTAGGTGCTACACCGAGATTTAATAGCATACCATACATTATATTATGGTAATCGCGAGAATCCCTAGGTTTCAGTCCTAAGCTCCAGCCTTTGTGGATCTAGTAGGGGCTTCCGTCCCGTCCCGAACGGATGAGATAATCGAAGTCTTTTCCCGCGTCAGCGGGAGGATGTTAGTGGTCAAAGATCTCAGAGTTTGAAACTGACACACTATAAACCTAAAAAGAAAAGTGATCCTCAATCTTTTTATTGCTGGGGACACGGATTAGTCTTCAATAATTGGTTAATCACAGCGAGCGGCTCTCTGGCCATTATCAGACTAAACCAACCAGATGTCTTCGCAAGCAAAAGAGGAGTTGCCGCTATTTCTGTCTACCAGTTACCAGGGTATCTATCTATACTGAATACTCATACTCGATTCTTAACCGATGCCGCGGGGCAGACGAAGAATGATTGTATATAATCAAATTCGAGAAAGAATCTCTGCTCCCTCTTCCCTGCGTATGCTCCCTTCTTCACCGCCGCCCGTTCTTTCTTCACCGACACGCAAGGAGTCCCATTCTGCAAGGATAGTCGTGGTTAGAATCACAAGCACATAATATAGCTAAAATCACGAGTATAATCATAGCTAAAAAGGCTCGCCCTTCTGTTGGAGCAGCCGCTCCCCGAGTCGCGGAGATATCGTATTTCTTAATAGTTACCTCGTTCCATTCACCACAAGGCACCCGTCTTCCTAACTTCATCAATCTTGTCCCTCCGAAGCCTTGCTCTATCAAAACGATTGCTAGAAGAGTCGATCACTAAACCCCATAACATAGGTGGCTTAATAACCTTTGCATAGAGCCGCACTTGAAAGAAAGGATACATCTGAGCTAATTTTATTGAAATTCTTGTGCGTATCGCGATGCTCCTTGCTTTTGCCGAGGGGTTCGTCTTGGCTTTGTCTGGTAAGTTGCGATGGCTTCAGGACACATTCTTTCGAAGAAAATGACATGGATAACTAGGGAACCACTACAATAGGAAATAACGGATCTATTCACTTAAGTTGAAAAAGCTGCTTTATGGATATCTACCTAGGGAAGGTCGAAAGCTGAAGGAAGTCTAAAATAAATAAGATCGTGCTTCGTCTTCGTTTACGACACCGGCAATAGGATAGTCTCGTCGAGTATGAAATGAATAGTAGCAACCAACGGTGTGAAAGCGTCCGTTAACTAATAGGTATAGGTAGGTGTAATATGTTATAGCTGGCAGCTCCGGAGCTGTAGCAAAAGGCTTATTGCTTATCAAATAAAGTGATTGAACTATCTTACTTGGGCGGATGGGTAGAAAGAGGCGTCTTACGACACCCCTGTTAAGGGAGAAACTTTCCTATGTAGAATGTAGCACATCAGAAGAATCCGAGCGCTTGCTAGTAGTTTAATTGGCACGTTTTAGACATCAGAACAAGAAATCTCGTGATTGATGGTTGGTCTTTCTCTCGATAAAAGGCAACGCATAGACTGTGGTACTAGTCAAGCATGAAAAAAAAAAATCGTTATAAAGTGGCTCTGAACAATTCAGATTGTGTTGACCGTATAAGGAAAAATTAAGTAAAGAAAGAAGACTAAGCTAGTCCGCTTGTGTATGTTTATGTCAGTCCCTTGATCTATCATGAATCGCGAATGAAGATGTACCCCGGTAATTGAAGAGCCGCCTTTCTCTTTCTTTTAGTTCCGACAGCTCTAGAAGAGGGTCTTGGGTTTAATTCGAGGTGGTTGGTAGTTGTGACAAATCTAGATTGAGCCTCTGTTCCTTTTTGGTGTCTCAAAATTACATACATAAAGGTGTCCGTCATGGCTAAACAGAAAAAGGAGAGAGAGTGCTTCTATCATCACATCATTAGCAAGAAATGGGCGTTGGAACAAGTCTTCCTTGAATTCTCAGTTAGAGCATCCTCCTTTTCTGCAACAGCGGGAAAGCGGGTGAATTCGCCTTGGCGAACTTAAAACAAAAAATACATCTCGATGAAAATAGTTCAGTTCCGTCTTAGGTTGTACCTTATACGGGCTAGTCTGTCACTACCAAAGTTATAGTCAAGATTGGGCGGAGGATCAAAGATCCCCGGGTTCGAACATTGTCTTTTCCATCTTAGGTGGGTATAGAAGCTGCTGATGATGAAGAAAAACTCTCAATCCTGGTTCGAGGCTATGCTGCTTCTAAGCTCTCCTCACTTTCACGGCAAGAAGGCCATAGCAGCGTTTGGGGCTGCACAGGATCTTTAAAGTAGGTTCGACCGCATGCTACAGAGGAACGACAGACGGATCAGAGCAACGGATAAGCTAATACGAAAATAATGTATATAAATAGGGCGCCCAATACATTAGAAACTCATTGCCCATGGATAAAGAAAAAAAAAATTACTGTAATAGTGGATTCGGAATTGTGTAACCTCCC